GAACGGTTGTCTCGAACTGCTTCATAGCATTATCGATTAAAAATGCATTTTCTAGCATTTGACTCCGCACCACCAAAGTATTTAGTCGCCCCCTGGAAAGATAGCCCAGAAAGTCGATATAATCTTTGTATAAGTGGTTTATATGAATCCTTCCGGGTTGAGACCACACGTGAAAATGCCATTGCCATAAATTGACAAGGTAATATTTCCATTTATTCATCAGAAGAGGCATATCTTTTGAAGCCAGAACGGATTTTCCTTGATATCTAACATAATGCATGATAGGATGCTTGAACAACCATAAGTAGTCCTGAAAATCATTAACAAAGACTTGGACAAGATCTTCTACTTTTCCATAAAAAGAAATTCGCTCAAAAAGGAGTCCTGAAGATGTTGATCGTAAATGAGAAGATTGGTTACGGAGAAAAAAGAAGATTGATTCATATTCATATACATGAGAATTATATAGGAACAAGAAAAATCTTGGATTACTTGTTGAAAAAATGGAATTTGATTTCTTTGGAGTAATAAGACTATTCAAATTAAAATACTCATGAAGAAAGAATCGCAATAAATGTAAAGAAGAGGCATCTTTTACCCAATAGCGAAAGGTTCGAACCAAGATTTCCGGGCGAATGGGGTAGGGTATTAGTACATCTAAGACATAGTGTAAATGTGAGAAATTGTTCTCGAAAAAAGGAAATATTGAATGAATTGATTGGAAATTATGAGATTTCGCCATTTCTTTTTCTTTCCCTTCTAAGAAAGCTACTAATCGTAGGGAAAATGGAATTTCCACAATGACTGAAAATCCCTCCGATATCATTTGCGAATAAAATTTATTGTTGTGTCCAATAAAGTGATTTGGATTAGAACCCTTAGCATAAATACTCAAATGAATCCGTTGATACGTCCGACTAATTAAACGTTTCACACTGAGTGAACTAGATTTATTGTCATAACCCCCATTTTCCAACGGAATCGTCGATCTATTTAAACCGTGATCATGAGCAAGTGCATAAATAGACTCTCGAAAAAGAAGTGGGTATAGGAAGTTGTGTTGCTGAGATCTATCTAGTTCTAAATGGATTTGATATTCTTTCATTTGAAATTAGATTGCAACAAAAGGTAAGGTATTTATTGGATTATCAAATGATACATAGTGCGATACAGTCAAAACAAAGTATTGTAGTAAAAAAAAAAATGGATACCTTGGAAACGGGTAAACTCATTACCGGATTCTCAATTTTCTCATTTTTGAATTGGTTTATGTTTGTTATAGTATAAATAGGTGGTTAGAAATCCTTTATTTTTGCAATCCAACCGCTCTTTTGATTTTGGAAAACAAAATATCTTTATCAATATACTGCTTCTTCTACACATTCATCTCCAACCCATAATAGGGACAAACTCATAGTTAGGACTCATTAAAAAAATCGCTAATCGACTCACGGAAAACCCCTTCCCCGCATTAGGAACTAATATCTTTTTAACGTTTAATTAGATCGGGGAATTATTCAAATTCAATTCAGAAGAGAAGCTCGTTCCTTTTTATTTCCCGAGAATTGGAACCATAAGGCTCTATCCATTTATTCACTCGACCCAACTTTGAATTCAATTTTTTGTTCTGCGCCAACAATTCAAACCCTATTTTGAAGCCATTGAATCAGAATAAAGTATTCTCAAAATTTTCCATTGATACGACATGCTGGTTTTTCCATTCATTCCTTTCAGGATCAGTCGTGGTCTTACAAACTCTCCCGACGGTATGGATGAATCCTTTGTTTCATATAAATGTGTAAAAGATGCTAGCCGCACTTAAAAGCCGAGTACTCTACCGTTGAGTTAGCAACCCGAATAATTCGAATGGGTGGATACAATCGGAATAAAAAAGAAATAAAAGAAAAGAAATGAAATTGCACAACGGAATCAAAATATTAAATTAGCAAGAAATCGACTAACAAAATTTAGAATCGATTGGGAACATAAAAAAAACTTCTTGTATAACAGCGAATCCAGCGAATCCAGCGAACCCATTACTTTAATTTTGAATGAAGTAAAGAAAAAAACCAAACCTCTGTTACGGAGATAAATAGGTACGGAGATAAATGGATCCGTTTATCCTTATCCACGATCGAATTATAGTTGTTCGATACGCTGCTGTCAATATGACGGTGAATGTTGAATATTAATGTTAAGAAAAGAATCTAAAAAAATAAAATAGCGAAAACAAAAAGAATGAATTTATTAATTTAATTAAAATAAAAAAAATTAGAAAATGAAATAAATAAATAATATAGAAAAGAAATAATTTAGAAATACTTAAAAAAAAAATCGAAAAGAAAAAGAAAGAACTTGCGTTAGATTTGCACTACATATTTACTATACATAAATACAAATGGATACATAGCTATAGCTGAAAGAATAAAAAAAAAAAAAAAAAAGAAATCTCGGGTTGACATTCAATCAATATAAGTAAAATAAACAAGTTGAATCCCTTGTTTTGTGATTTGTTAATAGATTTACAACGACAAACTATAAAACGCCCCGTTTCGATTGCGAGTAATGTAAATTTTCGATTTCTCGATCCAATTAGTTCGTTGTATTCATTTGATCTTTTTTATATGCATCTTATATCAATAAAATTGATTTTTGTTCTTCTGCTTATTTTTTTTGTCCTTATACTTACAGAACATGTTATGGGAGCAATATTAAATAGGAATAAAAAGTAGGTATGAATAGAACAAAAAAGGGGGGAGTAGTAAAGAAAAAGTTATACAAAACTATATAGGAGTCATCCACACCCTCTTTTTTTATTCTATACCCTCGATGCAATTTCGTTTAATTAAGATGAAGTTCCTTAAAAACCCCAGCCTTCTTTGAAATATCATGAACCGTTCCTGTAGGTTGAGCGCCCTTGTCAAGGAAATCTAAAATGGCAGGAAGATTTAAATGGGTTTGATTATTTATCGGATCATAAAAACCCACTTTCCGAAGATCTCTTCCCTCTCTTCGGGATCGAGCATCGATTGCAACGATTCGATAAACAGCTCATTGGGATAGATGTAGATGAACAATACCCCCCCCTAGAAACGTATAAGAAGTTTTCTCCTCGTACGGCTCGAGAAAAAATGATTCGAAATTGTTTGATTTAAGTCCTTCTTTTTCGAAAAAAAAAGCAATTTAAGTCCTTCTTTTTCGAAAAAAAAAGCATTCGTACTCTCATAACTCAAGTTGGATAACTTTTAAATAGCCCAAAAGAAAATCTTTAGGGATTTCTTTTTTTGAGTGGTCTCTAACCCCTTTTTTTTTGTCTCGTTTCGAATCGATTTTTTGATTCTTAATTCCCATTCTGATCTAATTGTTGAGACAATTGAAACGGTATTTCCTTGTTCCAGGATCCTTTTTATCTTTGCCTTGAATCATTGGGTTTAGACATTACTTCGGTGATCTTTCGTTTTCAAAAATGGCGGCAACACACCCCTTTTTGCGATTTTTTCTATCAAAGAATCATACGAACAATTGATTCCTGCATGATACACTTTTCATCGAAAGAGTTTTACCAATTCCAACAAATTGTCGTTTTGGATTTCAAAATTGCTCGAATCGGATTCTTTCGATTTATATATCGAAAATATACTTACGAAGTTTGTTACAACTTATTGATTGGTATTAACCCTAGATCCTTGCCCCTGCGAAATGAACAAATACTTTCTACTCAAGCTCCATCATGTCCTATTTACACTACACCCCAACAAAAAACGAGAATTCTAGTAGAACAGAACAAAGTATGTCGAGCCAAGAGCCCATTCATTTCTAGATAATCTACAATCTAAAATGGCGGATAAAAAAAAATCCACAGCGGATCGTGTCCTTCAAGTCGCACGTTGCTTTCTACCACATCGTTTCAAACGAAGTTTTACCATAACATTTTTCTAGTTTTGAACCGGTATGTAATTGATTCAATTATGGAATCATGAATAGTCATTGCTTCGGTCAATACCCAGTCCTTTTTCCTTCGATATGAAAGGAATAGTTAGTTAATTTATGAGGAAGAAGCCTCAGTAAGAATTTAATTTCACCCTCTATTTTCATTTTATTGCATGAATGCAATATTTCTTTTTATTTCTAAATAAAACAAAAAAGAACACGAATACAAATAAAAAGAAAATAAAGTAAAAAGTAAATAGAGAGGATGAAGATATATGAATGGACCCCGTCTCAATTATTAATTATGATTAAATACATTTCCAATTATTAATTAGAGCCAAACATCAAATACCTCCAGCTCAAAGAAAATTCACCCATATGAAACTCGATTGATTATGAGATCTTACATCGCTCACTAACTCGTATGGACCCCACTCCCAATTCATTCTGGGGGATGATTAATCATAAATAAAAATAGGATCCTATTTGATACGGGATGCTAGACTCTTTTGTATAGATAAAAAGACAAAAGGGTCCAGATTACATCATTCTTTACTATAATTGTTCTTTTACCCTAAACCGGTCTTAGAAACTTAATTCCATTGATTGAATTCAAACAGTACCACGAATACCCTCTTGTTTAGATTTCAAGAAATGAAATAAAAAATCGGGGCTGTCTTATTAAAAAAAAATATAAGAAAGATAGAGAGAAAGATAGAGGTTTTCGCATTTCGATTTAGAATGTATCCTTGCAAATTCACGGAGGTAGGGTATGTAAGGATTTTTTAAGCCACTCACTTACATATCAAAGTGAAAGGGAGGGGGAGGGCCCATCCGACTTTTTTTGAATTCAAACTCTTGTGATCTATGTTGCCATCTTACTTGGATCACAAATGGATTCCGTTTTATTTTCGTATTATTTGAACTCGATTCAATTTATGAAAAAACATCTTATTCAGAGAAGAGTTTTGAAAATTCGAAACAAGAAGTCCATTTTATCAAAAATTAGACTCTTAAAAAAATTATACTCTGAAAGAGAGGTTGCTCAAAAAAGTAATTTGGAGTCTGATATTCGGATATATATAAGAGGTCGCTCTGGGACGGAAGGATTCGAACCTCCGAATAGCGGGACCAAAACCCGTTGCCTTACCGCTTGGCCACGCCCCATTTGAATTTCTTTTCTATTCGATACTAATAAACACTAATATTGGTTGTTCGTCAATTCCCGGCCAAATCTCTACGGAATAAAGTAGATTCTTTTTTTAAGATTTTGACACAAGTAGATGCAGAATTAAACTCCATTTATTGATCATTACATAGAATTCAATTAAGATATTGTATGAAAGTATGATTTCTTCTATTCTCTTGTGAGAATTGAAGGATTTTTGTTTTGATTGGTTCGGTTCAAAGAAGTATTTTTTTTTTGTCTACCTTACTTTCTTTTCGTCATTTTTAGCTTATATCAATAACATATTTTTAACTCAATCAAAATACAATTATCTCCAAGAACAAAATGTTTGTTATGCTTAATACCTTTAGTTTGATCTATATCTTTCTTAATTCTGCCCTTTATTCGAGTAGTTTTTTATTCGGCAAATTACCCGAGGCGTACGCTTTTTTGAATCCAATTGTAGATGTTATGCCAGTAATACCTCTTCTCTTTTTTCTCTTAGCCTTTGTTTGGCAAGCTGCTGTAAGTTTTCGATAAGATCGTTAATAGTGTCCGAGAAAAATTCATGATTTATTCAAGCTCGAGAAAAAAAAATTCTAACAATTGATAAGACCAGATGAGTCTTCCAATTTGAATGAACCCTCAAGTAAAACAGTAAAATTCTTGGGCAGACACGATAAATTTAGATTTCCCCATTTCACGATTCTGACCCTTTTTTTTTTTTTCACTGAAAGAACCTATTAGAGTCCGCCACAATATCGAAGTCGAATTGTGTTAATTTCGAAAAATAAAAACTCTTTTGTATTTCTATCAATTTGAAAAACCGTTTCATTTCTTGGTGTCAAAATAGGATATGTAGTATAAAAATAGAGAATCTATTCTCTCCCCCCCCAAAAAAAAATTTGGAGATTGTGTAATGCTTACTCTCAAACTCTTTGTTTACACCGTAGTTATATTCTTTGTTTCTCTCTTCATCTTCGGGTTCCTATCTAATGATCCAGGGCGTAATCCTGGACGTGAAGACTAAAAAATAAGAAATTTTTCTTTACTTTATTCTTAGAAATGTTTTTAGGATTTGATTTTATCTATTCTACATCTTTAACTAGTCAAATAAAAAAAAGCAAAAGGGTTCGCTAAATTCGAATTTGAAAGATACCCAGTCAGCGACGGAAACGGAAAGAGAGGGATTCGAACCCTCGGTACGAATAGCTCGTACAACGGATTAGCAATCCGACGCTTTAATCCACTCAGCCATCTCTCCTAATTGAAAAAAAAAAATAATAATAATTACTATGTTACATTACACAAAAGATAATGCTTGAAAAAAAGGCCCTTCTTTACTTTAACTTTATTATATAGCTTATATATTTTTTTATTGTATTTTGTATTGTATTATACAGATGGATACAACTTTTATCAGGAATTCCATTTTTTATTTCTATAAAATTAAAATAAAGAATGGCCTCGAAAGAGATATCTCGAATCAAAATAGAAAAAAATAAAGAATATCTCTTTACAAAATTACAAAAGGCCTTTTTTTTTTTATTTTCACGGCCTGGTCTGGTCAGTACCCAGCCGGGCCTTTTTTTGTTCCAATGAACCATACCGCCAAATCATAAAAAAAATGATTTAGATGGAATCAAAGTGTCATTTCTTATTCTTTATTATTCTTTTGTTTCTTCTTCTTTTTTTTTATTTAATTTACTTTTACTGGATACTCGAAAAAAGGGAAAAACAGAACGATGTATTTTTTTTTGCACAATGCATTTTATGTTATGGCTTAAATTGTTTTGTCGAGCCGTATCTGTCAAAACTCCTTCAAGAACCAAATTTGTTATTTTATTTAGTTATTCAATTTCGTTTTTTATTTTTAAACAAAATAAGTCCTCTTTTCCTAATTTCATTAGGACTCCTAACAAACACGTCAATACTCCAAGCTCTAATTTGCATTTCATGGTTTTTTTTATTTCTGTCCTATATTGATTACGTCCGATTCCCTTGTTCGACAAAAGTCCCATTTCTATACAATAATCGTATTGTAGCGGGTATAGTTTAGTGGTAAAAGTGCGATTCGTTCTATTAATCCTCTTAATAGTTAAGGGGTTCTTCAGTTTCATTCATATTCTGATCAAAAACTTGATTTCTTAAAAGGATTTCATTTGAATCCTTTACCTCTAAATGAAAGATTCGAGGAAGAATATCCATTCTCGTGATTTGTATCCAAGGGTCAATTAGAAATTTCAAATTTGGATTATGAAATTACGAAACATAATTTTTGTGAATTTGGAATTGGATCAATCTTTCCAATTGAATAAGTATAAGTAAGGGATCCATGGATAAAGATAGAAAAGTCTATTTCCAATCGTAACTAAATCTTCAATTTTTGTTTTGCATAGGGT